ACCATTTTAGGAAATGATGCGGAGATGAGTACTGACATTGATCCGCAAGAAGCTCAACAAGCTCTTGAAATAGCTGAAGCTAACTTGAGTAGAGCTCAGGGGAAGAGACAAGCAATTGAGGCGAATCTAGCTCTCAGACGAGCTAGGACACGAGTAGAGGCTGTGAATGTTATTTCCTACTAGTAAAAAATACATCAAAATAATCAAAAGAAGTTCTTTAGGGGTTCTTTATTATACACCACATTTTGATTCCGCCAATTGAACACAATCAAGTCTAGATGATACAACGAAAAAAAGAAGATGGGTAGAAAAACTTATTAGATACCATTGACTCTGGTATCTAATAAGTTCTACCTACTATTGGATTTGAACCAATGACTCCCGCCGTATGAAAGCAATACTCTAACCACTGAGTTAAGTAGGTTATTTATCATCACAAAAAAAGGACCCATCGCCTCGGGGATTATAGGTGGAATATTATTTCTAAGCAATACCAATCCGCTAACAGTAAACGGATCAGAGAACTATCATGTGGGATTCTATCTTGACAAGAAATTATCTATATGTTAAGATATCCATGACAAGGGCTATAGCTCAGTTAGGTAGAGCACCTCGTTTACACGTGCGCCAATGCTTTTCAAGGGAGCCCATTATGCAATGATCTTATTGAGAAATCGATGTCTTACTCCATAGATTCGAGGGAACAAGAGAACAATAGCCTGACAAATATTTGGTTCGGTTCAATTTGAGTGCGAATTCAAGTGACAAATCAAATAGAACCCGCTATTGATTTGCTAATTGATAAGGTAAATACCCAGTCCATTCAATGCCAGGCTTAATGAGTATAAGGGACTCAAAAGAACCTCTTTTCGTCCTATGAACTTTAAGGTGTATGAAGTCTCATATTTGACTCTTGCAGCGGAGCGATAGAGATTCCATTTAACTTAGGTTGATCTAGGCCGGAGGCAGACCTAAGTCAAGGTAACCCTTCTTTGAAACACTTTGGTATTGCTCCTAGATCAGAATACAAATGATGAATCAAAGAGCACATGGAGCCATCTTATTATCTTCCTGTAAAGAAAAAATATGGTGGACTAACTGATCTTTACATCAATCAGTTGATGAAAGAGCCCAATGCAACAAAATGCATGTTGGGTCTTTGAAACAGTTCGAATCATTTCGATAATAATCAGTTTGATCTGTTTTACCGAGAAGGTCTACGGTTCGAGTCCGTATAGCCCTAACACATTCCATTTTTTTATAGACATTCCATTTTAGTTTAGTATAGTTTTCATTTCCTCATTAATACTTGTTTATGGATTAACCGGTTCCTTTGTTCATAGAAATGAAAGCATTACCATATGCTCATGTGAATACATAGGGGCAGGAAAATAAAAACAATAATTCATTCCAATGGATGAATTACATATGACTTTTTTCTTGTCCATGATCAAAGAGTTACTGATATACTTTTGTTTTTGTTTTGGTATACCCAATCTCAGTCAATTTATGAAGTGAAAATCATGACAGGATCCTGTCTAAAAACTTCATCCCGACCCAACTAAATCGAATCCTAAGTTACACGGATCTAGTACCTATTCTTTTCTTGGACTTGTATTTGTGGAAGTCCCCCGACTTCGACTAATTGCTTTTTGGCCGAACAACAACCCAACTTGGTTGTTTCAAATATAATGCAGAGATAATGAATTGGTCCTTAATGTATCGACGTTCCTTCTTCTATATTCTATGAGTTGGGTTGGTTTGTGGATTTTGTCTCTCGAATTGTTCGAGAATGTGTGATTCTTTCTATTAGAAGTATCTTATGTGGATCATTTATGATTCCACAGATTCTATCACTCTGCGCTATCTTTCATTGTGTAGTGTAAGTTTGCTCCAAAACAAACTCCCTTTTTGTAGCGAAACCTAACCCATCGGTTGGTCTTACTAAGTGTTATTGCCGTAACAAGTATTTTTGTTCATCCCCGATCGCGGTCTTTCTTTAGTACTCGATTCTTTTTATTTCTGAGAGGGTCCGAGGCGGGAGTATAGTACAGATTCTAAGTTTCCAATTTTTTGGTTTTGGTATAGAAAGATATGAGTTGTTATACGTAAAGGTTCCTAGCAACTCAACGGATTGAATCAAATCAATAAAGTAAGGAAAATCGAAATGAAATCTAGGACAAGGAAAGGGGATAAAATATAATCGTTCGATGTATTAGATTATGTTTACGTATTCCTATCGAATCAATAGAAGCAATGATTCTCCACCTGGATTTTAATGAAAAGAATACAATACTTCGAGTAGAATATGCTAGAAATCCCTAGCCGTTTTATCCATATGACTACTGAAATTTTTTCGTTTTGATTTGAAAAAAAAAAGTGAAATAATATAATTTCAATTATATTATATATAAAATTAACTATAAAAACATAGTTATACTAAATACGTACGATATTATACGTACGATATTAATAGTTATACTAATACGATTACGTGCGA